GAACGAAAACATTCCACTCTGAAAACAACCGATTTGGTAGAAGACTATAAAAAGCATCCTCCATTGGTTCTTTTTGGATCTTTACCTTCCAACGTTGCTTCTCAATTGAATATAGAATTAAGACAGCAATCCATACAAGTAGCGGGTTGGTTACCTGCGCAGAAGTATAAAGATCTTCCTTCTTTGGGCAAAGGAGTTTATGTCTGTGGTGTGAACCCTTTTTTAAGCCGTACAGCAACCACTTTACTAAGACGGGACAATTGTGAATTAATTGTAGCTCCTTTCCCGATTGGACCGGACGGGACACGGGCTTGGATTGAAAAGATTTGTTCTGTTTTGGAGATTGAACCCCAGGGTCTAGAGCAAAGAGAAGAACAGATTTGGCAAAGTTGCAAGGATTATCTTGATTTGGTACAGGGAAAATCCGTCTTCTTCATGGGAGATAACTTGCTAGAAGTCTCTTTAGCAAGATTATTAATCAGATGTGGAATGATCGTTTATGAAATAGGCATTCCATATATGGATAAAAGATATCAAGCTGCTGAATTAGCACTTTTACGTGATTCCTGTAGAAAGAAGTGTATACCAATACCACGAATTGTGGAAAAACCAGACAATTCCAATCAAATACGGCGTATGCGGGAGTTACAACCTGACCTGGCCATCACGGGAATGGCTCACGCGAACCCATTAGAGGCAAGAGGAATTAGTACAAAATGGTCCATTGAATTTACTTTTGCTCAGATTCATGGATTTTCCAATGCAAGAGACGTGCTTGAATTAATTACCCGTCCTCTAAGACGGAATGAAAATTTAGAAAACTTAGATCGGGCTACTCTGGTGAGAATTAACAAACAAGAAGATCCATCGGAACGTCAACACTAACATATTTCATAATCCTTGGAGACATACAGGAAATGATTCTATTCCACTTTTCCCTTTGATTCAAGTTTGTTTTTATGATCAATACTTTTGACATTCATTTCTCTTCCATTCCTGAGAAAAAGAGAGGATCCATCGAATCTCAAGTATGGTTTTTCACCAATCGAGTTCAAAAACTCAGTAGACACCTCGGGACACATAAAAAAGACTATTCCTCCCAAAGGAGTCTGCGGAAACTTTTGATCAAACGGAAGCGACTTCTTCTTTACTTATACAATAAAAAGAAACTTGGTTCCAAACCAAACTAATTTGTTTATCATAAGTTTTCAACTTAATTTATAAGGAATTTAATCTATTAAAAAAAACAAAAAAATGGCTGTTCCAAAAAAACGGAAATCTGGGAATAACAAAAAGCTTTGGCGAGCAAAAGCATTGAAATTAAAAAAAATCCTTAGTAATTTTAAGATTATCGATCATATGTATTCAAAATATCAAGGGTTCAAAAAGTCATTAAAACAACAAAAATAAAGAGATAAAATTTTATTAAAAGATGATTAAAAAAAAAATAGAATATTATTTATATAAAATAGAATATTATATGGAGAATAAATGGCTCATTCAGTCAAAATTTATGATACATGCATTGGTTGTACGCAATGTGTACGAGCATGTCCTACTGATGTTTTAGAAATGGTCCCTTGGACCGGTTGTAAGGCTAAGCAAATAGCCTCTGCTCCACGAACAGAAGATTGCATAGGTTGTAAAAGATGTGAATCTGCTTGTCCAACAGATTTTTTAAGTGTACGTGTTTATTTAAAAAACGAAACCACTCGTAGTATGGGACTAGCTTATTAAGTAAAAACTTATAAAGAAACAGTCTTTAAAAAGTTTGTTTATCCAAGGTGAAAAAACATCTTTTTACATAGATGTTTTTTTCACCTTGGATTACTTTCTTTTTCAATTAACCATTATAAATGAACCATCCATAACTATGAAAACCTATCCCTAAAAGATTGACACCAAAATAGCATATCCAAACAAACAAAAATCCAATAGAAGCTACAAGTGCTGGTTTTTTACCTTTCCACCCTTTATTCAATCTTATATGAATATAGATTGCAAAAATTAGCCATGTTATTAACGCCCAAATTTCTTTTGGGTCCCAATTCCAATAAGATCCCCAAGCTTCGTTAGCCCATACTGCTCCTGAAAGAATACCTATAGTTAAAAGGATAAAACCGATAAATAGTGTATAATAACCCAATTGATCTAATTGTTGAATTAGTTGAAGTTTACGGAAATTTTCTACCAAAAAAGGAAAATAACTTTTCTCTTTTTTTTCTACACTAATATTTGAACATAAAAAAAGAGATAAAGAAAATTTTTCCTTTGAACTCAAAATTAAGAGAGCAATAGAAGCTAAAGATCCACATAAAAGAATTATATATGCAAGTAATATTATAATGACATGCATCATTAACCAATGAGTTTGTAAAGAAGGTACTACCGTTTCGGTTTGTTGCATTTCTTTAGGAAGAACTAAAGTAGCAAACCCGTGAGTAAACATAGCGCTTGGTGTTGTAATTGCACTCAACCAACGAATATTAGGATTTAAAACTTCCAGAATAATCTGGATCAAACATGAATTCCATGAGATAAATATTAAAGATTCATATAAATTACTTAATGGTAAATGTCTTGAGGAAAACCAACGAATTATTAATACTATCGTTAAACAAAAAAAAGTAAAAATTAAGCCTCTTTTCCCAGAAATTCTTAGTTCTTTTACTGGGTAAAAAAAGATTCCCCCAAAAATAAAAGCAATTACTAAAATTAGAGAAAAATAGAATTGATTGAATATTTGTTCTAAAGTTACAAATAACATAGGTCCTCCTTAACTAAAAAAAAAACTAACATATTTAAACTGTTGAACTAAATAGTAGGTTTTGCCGCCACTCGGACTCGAACCGAGAAGCTCAAGCACTGCTTCCTAAGAGCAGCGTGTCTACCTATTTCACCATGGCGGCTTATTTCTATATTAAATAGAAATAAATAGAAAACTATTGAAAAATTTTTTTCATTATAAAAATACAAAAATATCCAATTAGATATAGATTCATTAAAAAATAAACGGAGCCTGATCTAGATGGTCGTTGATATCACGGAGTGTTTAAGTCGCAGGTTCGACTCCTGTTGCTCTGATCTAATTTAATAAACACAAAAAAGGGGGGAGGGAGATAGTATGTTTGGATACTAGACATTTTAGTATCCAAAACAATAAAAAAAGAAATAGAAAACGAACAGTTCGAAGCAAATTGTTGTATAAAAACAACTCAAATATAAGTTTTTATCTTTTCTTTTATCAATCAATATATTGAATATAACACTTTTTTGTCAAGCAAAAAATACTCTAAAAATAGAATTACAACTTTTAAAATAAACAAAACATACGTATTCTCCAAATAGAATTACGACTTCCATCAGCCGTATTAAACCAATATCTATTCATGCAAAGAAGATCCTCTAGACGATAACTAGGCCAAAGAGTTTGTTTCATTTTTATTTTCGACTCTAAATATATATTTTTAGTAATTTTTTGATTAAAATGAAAATTATCTTCAACGTTTTTTTTTTTCGGTTTTTTACAATTCAAACGATTTAATATACGAAATTCCCTACGACGTTTTGGAAGAAAAATATCTTCAAGAAAGAAATTGTTAAGTTTCAAAAAAGATTCAGTCACTTGTTTCTCTAAATTTTCTTTAGGAAATAAAAATGAAATATTAATAAGTCTTCGTCTTAAAACTTTTTCCATAGGTAATTGTGAAACAGGTTTGATTACTCTTTTTAGTATTATATTTTTTATATCTTTATTACGAAAATCTAATTTTTTCATATCATGTGTAAATAAGAAAAATTCAATAGGCATATCTTGAAAATATATATTAACAAAAACTTTTATTCTTTTGGGATCATTTGCCATTTTTCGTAAAATAGAAAATTGTTTAATCAAATTGGTATAAGATATTTTCATACTTTTCCAATACAAAATTTCTTTGTGTAAAGTTTTAGCAAATAATCTGTACATGTCATCATCACGCTCTTCATTTATAAAATCATCATCTTTTTGATCATCAATTAAATCTAATAACTTCTGTAAATGTTGTTCTCGGCGTCTATACTCGTTATTTGTAATTTTTTTCTTTTTTTCTATTAAAATTTCCTCAAGTATTGCTTGTTTTTCTAACGTATTACTTATATTTAATGTTGTTTCCTCTTTAATTTCTTTTTTTTTCTCGTTTTTTTTAGGTTCTTTCGCTTGTTTTTTATTTTTGGAACAAAAATAAGATGCAAGATACTTTCGTTTTTCGATTTTTTTATCTATTATTTTGTCTAATAATTCTTGCTCTGCTTTACTTTCGATCCAATTTTGTCTTATTGTAGATATTTCGGCACATTTATAACCAAACCTTTTTTTTAACAATTTTTTTTTTTTTTCTTGTTTTGTTAATCGTTTTTGTTGTGCTGCCAAAATTTCTAGTTCTTTGTGTATACTTTCTTTTTTCTTTTTTACATCTATACCATCCTTTTCTGCTTTCTTTAAAAGTCTTTTTTTTTGTATTAATTTTTTTTTTTTTGCTTGTTCTTGTCTCCATTTTTGAATGAAAAAGGCACGTTTCTGTAGTTTTATGAATTCAAAATACACTCGTTCCTGTGTTGATAACAATTTTTTTTTTTTACTCAGTAGCTGTATTGACGGCATATTATTGCATACTTCCCAGAAACGGCATCTTTTTCGTCTACAAAAAATCCAATATCTTATAAAAAATATCTCAAACTCTCGTTTTTCTTGTTCTGTTTTTGTTTCGGAAATAAAATGAAATTTCAGAATTCCTTCGAAATGTGTGAATAATTCATTATTGATTTTGTTTGATAATTCATTTAAAAATTCTTCAGTGTCTTGAAAACCCATCTTATAATTTAAGATAGAATCAGAAAAAGATTCTTTTGGTGAATACAACCCAATTCTTTTTTTTTCTAAAAAAAACCTAGAAATCTCTTTTTTATTGAAATCAAGATAATCATATGCTAAAAGATTCAATCTATAACGTTTATTTAGCTTAAACAGAATTTTTTTTTTGTAAGATGTAAGCATCAAAGCATTTTTTTCTATTTGGTCTTCTTTGAAATTTTTCTTTTTTATTTTCCATTGTTGACTAACCTTACTTCTCCATAAATTAGGTTCTATATAAGACCATAGGAATTCTGAATTTAAATCGTAACGATCATAACAATTTATCCAATGTTTCCAATTCTTTTTCTTATATTGTTGAGGTTCTTTATATCCGCTTTTTGGATCTAATAAAAATTTTTTTATGTTTTTTTTAATGAATGGATACGACGAAGTTTTTGTTTCAAAAAACTGTGTTAAAATAGATTTATCTTTTGTTACACAACGCCATATATCAAGGAAAACATATGCTTGAGAAAGTCTCTTATCATGAGTAAGACAAAAAAGGTTTACTACTTGCTTTCTATTGAAAAAAAATATTCGTTTAAAAATTATTATCAGAGGTCTTGTGAAATAAATCCTAGATAAATAAATAAGATTTTTCAAAAAATAAAAAAAAACATCTCTATAAATATCAAAAATTTGATCAAATTTTTGCAAAAAAAAGAACCAATTTTTGATTAGTGGCCCATTTTTTGAAATGTTGTTTTTTTTTGAGTTTCCCGTCAAAGATGATTGCTCTAATTGCTTATTCTTATTAATTATTTTTCTTCTTAAATTATCTATTTCGTTTTGTATAGCATATGATTCATGATATTTTTTTTGAATGTCTTCTTTTAAACAATTGAGACTATTTTTTATTTGAATTATCCAAGTATCATGATCTAGATGACTCGATTTTTGGATATTTTTTTCTGAAAAACATTCGTTCTTGTTCTTAGACCAAATTTGATTTAATCTTTTTTGAGAATGGATATTTGTTTCTTTCGAGTAAATACTTTTAATTTGATCTTGAACTCTTTTTATATTCGAGAAGAAGTTTTCTTCTTTAAAAAACGGAAAGGTTAAACTAAAATCTACTGAAAGTTCCGAAAGTTTCTTCTTTATTTCTACTAAAAGCGGTTGCCAAAAAGCGAGTGTTCGTACCTTATTACCATAAGGGGTATACACTTCATATCCTCCTATCGACATATAGGTAGGTTTAACTCTATGACTGGTATCCAACGGTTTATGCCAAGGTTTTAAACGAAAAGGATTCAAAATTTTGATTTGAAAACCATCTTCCCACCATTTGCCTGGACGGCTTTCTTCAGAAAATTCTATACCGTCAAAGGTACAATTTATATAAATTTCCTGAGAAAGTTCTTCCCAGTCTTCTTGAAATTCTGGAACTTGTAATAATAAAATGCGACCGATATTTTTAATACCAATCAATAAAGGTAATACTAGTTTTCTTCTCAAGAAAGCTTGAGCTATTAATAAAGGTCCCCTAATTCTATGAAACACATGATGATCCAATTTAGCTAAATTTGCATAGTATTTTTTTTTATACACAGATATTCTTAGGTTTTTCACTATTTTTGATTGTTTATCCATAGCTGATGGATTCAATCTTTGAATAAATTTATTATTTATTTTTAAAAAGACTTGAACAACCATTTTACATAAACTTCTAATACGGAAATTTAGAATCGAAACCAAAATTATCTGAAAGTCTATCTTTCTATTTATATAGGACTTGTTTTTCATTCTACAAACCACAGGAGAATGTATTTGTTTTTTTAAAGATCTAAAATTCAGACGAAAAGGTTTAATAGATCTTCCTTTTCGAGATCTTATGCTTCCTTTAAACATGTATAAACGATTATTACACGAAGCATGTTTAGCTCTGACAAATAATTCTGTATCATCGCCATATTCGTCTTCATAATATCCTACGTTTTTTAAAGGAGCTGCGCGAAAATCTGATTTATTTGTTTGTTCTTCGTATAAAAAATCTTGAATCAAATCAGATTCCCATTGAGGTAGTTCTTTTCGAACTTCATTTTCTTCAATTTTTTGAAAAGAAGGGGTAAACGAGTTCATCTCTTTGTTTTGTATAGAATTAAGTTCTATGTCTTTACTTTTATTTGTTTCTTTGAGTTTTTCTTCCTCAATTATTTTCGATTCTAATTTTTCAAAATAGATAAAAACTAAATGCCTATTTTTATCTTTCAAAACTAAAAACAAATTGATAATGTTTTTATAGGGAAAGTTTTTATCATTAATTTGTTTATAAAGAAGCTTGAACAGAAAATATGTGTAAACCTTATTACGATTCATTTGTGATATAGTTTTTATTACTATATTTTTTTCTTTCTTTTTGTTTTCAAAAAAAGGATCTTTACAATTGAAATATTTCCATTGCGAAAAAGATTCAATATTAGGAAATATTGAACGAACATGATCGAAAGAAAAGTAGTTCCAAGGCATTTTCTCGTTTTCTTTTTTTGAGTCCATAAAAATAAGCTTAATATATTCGTTCTCTTTTTCAAGCGAAGAACTACAAATATTTTTAATACCATAAAAATAGCTATGAAAAACTATATTTTTTGACTTTTTTATGTAATATACATATGAGTTTTGCCAATTTTTTCTCTTTTGATAATCAGAAAAATCTAACAGATCAAAAAATGTTCTACTTTTTATCATCTGTTCTTTTTTTTGTTGTTCTTCAACAATAATTTGTTCAATTAAGTCTTGTTCAGTTTTTTCAAACCGAAGAATAAAACGAGTTTTTACTGTATCATAAAAATCTAATTTTTCTTTTATTCGTCCCATAGCAAGAAGAAGTCTTTCTTCAGGTGTGATTTCTTCTTCTTCAGGAAACATTTCGAAAGTAATTGAATCCCTTCCTTTTTGTATTTCGTAAACATTTTTATACTCTTTTTCCTGTAGTTCTTTTTTCTTCAATCTTTTTTCTAATTTATTCCATAAAATTTCTATTGCTCTTTCTTCTTTTCGCTTTTTTCTTTCCTCGTTATATACTTTCCCAAATGCTTTCCATCTTGTCATCGATAATTTTTCTACTAGTTTATAATATTTCATTAACAAACGAGATGATTTACAAAGTAAAGGATCTTCAAATTCTTGAAAAGTTTCTCCTCGAGAGAGTGTTAATTGTATTTTTTTTTCCAATGCTTCTTTCTTTGTACTTCCCGCGCGTTCCTGGATCCACATTTTTCTTTTTTTAGGCCAAAGTATAGTTTTTTCTTTTATCAGTTGGTATACACGTTGGAGAACGAATTTGATCATAGTTGGTTGAAAAGTTAAAGCCCAATCATAGACTCGAATTGGCTTAACTGTAACTGTATATCTTTTTTGGTCTTCTTCTCTCGCTAGAGTTTCGGCTTTATTTATTCTATTTACTCTATTCCTAAATTCTTTCCATAAAACATTTTTTCTATTTTTCAAATTATTTGTCCATATTTTATCATTATGAGAATAAGTTTTTTTAAAATCTTCTAAATTTTTAGCTAAGATAAATTTCGTTGGTAATAATGTAAAACAAAGCTTTTCTTTACCGTCACTATAGCAGTGACCAAAAAAGTATTGGGATACTCGGTCTTTTAGAAAAGGTAAGAAACTTACGCCAGGTTTTATGTATGTATTTCGTATCCATCTCTGATAATTAAAAAATAAAACAGGCCACTCCAAAGGCCATAATTTTTTCCATTTTGAAAAAGTATTTTTTTGGACTAAACTATCTTCTTTCTTTTTTTCTAAAGATGTACCTTTTTCAAGGTCCCATACTAAACTTTGATCTGTTTGTTCGTTATCATTTTTTACCCAAGAGAAATTTGTTCGCCACGGATAGATAGAGCATGGTATTCGTACTGATCCTAGGAAACAATAGATATAACAAAAAAAAATTAGACCACAAAATCTTTTTATTTGATAGTTTGTATATGTACTTTTGTTCAAACGGATAAATAGCAATTTTATAAAATGAAGCAAAAGTAAATTACTCCCAACATAGCCACAAAAAACACAAAGAACAAAAACAAAATTAGAACTATATCTAAAAAGAAAAACATTAATAAGTCTTGTTAATGTCGAATTGCCAAAAATAACAGGGTTAAGCAATTGAATAAGACATCCATCTATAAAAAAAGTACAGTTTTTTTGCAATGAGCAAAAAACAGTTTGTATTTCCCGTTTTTTTTTATAAAAAAAAAAAAAACGGGAAACTAAGTAAGGCAAAACTACTAAAGATATTAAATGAGGTTTTATTAATGTTTGGTAAAATGGAGCATAATAGATAGATAGATATATTAAAAATTGTCCTGCAAAAGATCCACTAACAAAGACTTTGCCTTCTGGGATTCCGATAAAAAGAAAAGTTCTTAAAGAGAATAAAAAGTTTGGACCAAGAGATAAAGTTGATAAAAATCCGTACAATATTCCAATCGTCACGTTTTTTGGAACAGCCAT